GAATTCTTATCAATATACATACTAGGATTAGGACTATGATACAAGTAATTCCTGACATCTGGTCGAAAAGGAATAGAAAATCTAAAGAGAGGCAAAAGGCTTTTCATAATTTTTTTGGTTCTTTTTTACGACTTTTATAAAGCTAAATAGACAGATCTAAAAATTCATTTCGGATAATTGAACCTTCTCAAACTGTTTCTTTTTAAGAACCAAAAAGATTTGTGCCAAAACAACCGATCCTAAGAAGAACAAAAGTCCTTGGACACGTAATGGATCTTGAAGTACTATTTCCGCATCCCCCTGACCAAATCCACCCACATTAGGATTACTCGTTAATGGTTGATCGAGTTTAATGGATTCGCCCTCTGAAACAAGAAGTTCTAGGCCTCGAGGAATAATATCAATCACTTGGCGTCCATTCGATGCATCCACTATGGTTATTTCGTATCCCCCCTTTTCTTTTCGTAAAATTTTGCTTATTATCCCTCCTGCCGTAGCATTATAAACTGTATTGTTACTTTTGCTACCATCAGGATAAATCTGACCCCTTCCCCTGTTTCCGCCTACGTATATAGGATATTTTAAGAAGTGAACATCTTTATTAGTAGCAGGGTCTGGGGCAAGAATAGGAAAGGTTATTTCACTATATTTTTGACCAGGAACAGGACCTATCACAAGAATATTTTTATTATTGGGGCGATAATTCTGAAAAGACAGATTTCCTATCTTTTCTTTCATCTCGGGTGAAATACGATCAGGGGGGGCTAATTCAAACCCCTCCGGTAAAATAAGAACAGCTCCCACATTCAAAGCTCCCTTTTTACCATTAGCTAGAACTTGTTTTAGTTGCATATCATAAGGAATTTTAACAACTGCTTCAAATACAGTATCAGGAAGTACCGCTTGTGGAACCTCAATATCCACGGGCTTATTAGCTAAATGGCAATTGGCACATACAATACGCCCAGTTGCCTCTCGTGGATTTTCATAATTCTGCTGGGCAAAAATAGGATATGCACTTGAAATGGATGCCCAAGTTATTATATATATCATGAGTGAGACAGATATGGAGCGAGTAATCTCTTCCCTTATCCAAGAAAAGGTATTTCTAGTTTGCATGGTCCAATCATTTATCCCGAAAATTTCTACAATAAAGTTAGGTAGGTTGATAATATACTTCCCTAGCCACAATTCTGCTATTTACGTTTACTGAAAAAATAAAATTTTTTTGTTGAAATATACAAAGAATACCTCATGGGTAAAAAGAGTAAAGTAAATACGACTTTTATTTGGTTATGATGTATAAGGTAAGAAAGATTAGAATTGGATCAGTGAATCGTTTTTTAGTCATTTATTGCATGATAAATCACTACAAGTGATGGAGATACACGATTTAAATAACGAAAGATCCAATATTTAAAAATTGTATCAAGAATGACTGGAAAGGTAGAAACTAGACCAGATAAAATTTGCTCATAATGAGCAAACCCAAAATCTTTGTAAATATAACCAATCATTAGTTCCCAACCGTGAGGCGAATGGAATCCGATACATAAATCAGTTAATAAAAGAATAGAAAAAGCTTTAATTGTATCACTTAAATTATATAGGAATTCTTGAACCCAAGAATTCAGAATAAAAAGCTTTTCCTTACCCCAAAAGGAATAACCACTTAGAATAACGAAAGATATTAGATTTGTCGAGAATTGCAAGATTGTATGGATACGATACTCATTGTGTATCTTGATGAATTGGATCGTTTCTTTGTGGATTCCGAGACGAAATTGTTGTAAATCGGTTTCTGGGTATTCCTTTATCATTTCATCCAGCTGGAATAGTTCCTCTAATTGTATGAATTTTTCTAGAACACTTTTTTCTTGAATATCATTCAAAAAGGTTTCGCATTCTCGAGTATTCCACCAATTAGTAATCCAAGTTTTCAAACTTTTATTACAGCAGAGAGAGATCAACCAGGGCAAAAAGACTATAGATGTAAAATAAAAAAAAGGAATGAATGTTTTCTTTTTTGCCATTTTGAATCTGTGAATTGTTAATGAACCTGCCTCATTTGTTGATTCTATTAGATCTAATATTTCTATCGAGCATGAGTTTCTATTATAATTCGAATAGAATGTATTCAGCCTATGAATCCATTTTCTCTTTTTCTTTTGATTCAATACTTAGTCTTTGCTTTGAATCTATAAAGAATACAGAAATAGACTCAGAATACACTTCCAATTTGAATCAAAAAAACATTTTTGTTTCTAGGATGTTATTCCTACTTTTTTCGATCAATACTAAAAGAACGTTTTCCAATTTCTATACAAAGAAACTCCTTTTATATCAAATATATTAAAAAAAAGGAGCCTAAAAGAATAGATGAATGTTCAATCGAAAAAAACTAAAGAAATTCTTTAGTTTTTTCTTCCTACTGCCAAAGCGTTTAGTCTTTTAAAATTAATTCATTTCAAAAAACTTCAATTGGTACACGCAAGAAGTAAGCCAATTCAGCAGCTTTTTGCTCAATTTCTCGTGTAGTAAAATTCTCATCAGTACGAATTAAAGGAATAGCCCCTTGACCTCGAATTTCCATATAAAGGATACGCCGAGCAGAAACACCCTCTTTAATTTCTATTCTGATGGACTGAATATCTTTCATAAGGAATCGTAAAAAGATGCGGCGACTTTTTCCAGGAAATCCCCAACGAAAAATACGCACTATTCCTTCTTTTCGGTCGAAAAGATCATAACCACTACCCACATTCCACAAAATAGTGCACCACAAATAGCAACTAATAAAGAGACCCGCGATCCCATAGAAAGACATCACAATCCCTTGCGGAAAAAAAATGATTTGCTGAGACGGAAATAACGATATAAAATTTCTACCAAGATAACTGGAAGTTCCAACCAATAAGAATCCTAATGAACCTAAAAATAGTATAAAGGCCCAGAAGAAATTACTTGTTTTTCGAGACCCCGTTATAAATTCTATCCATATAGATTCTGATCGCCAACTCATATATATTAGATCCAGTTATACAATTTTTTGGAATTGAGAAAATATGACTTTCCTTTTTTTTTTCAAAGTGACTCTCATCAACTATGTTTGTTGTGAACCTTTACTTTAGGAGTAATTCATAGAATTTTTTATATCTAAAATAATAACATCTCCTTCCTTTATATGATTCCCTATAGCTACATACACACAAATAAATACATTGACTTGAATTTCATACATCGGCACGATGATGATACTTTTTCAAAAGAGCGCAAATTTATTTACCCATATAATACGTTTACACATGCATAAGAGCTTTTTTTAATTTATGTTTGTAGGAATCTATGTGTTATACAATATTCTACCAAATGGGTCTTATCGAATCGAAGTTTTTAAAATAAAAAAGGAGTGATGCGATTAGGTCTCATCCGATCTAAAAAATCTTATTTTTTTGAATATGAAGAAATAAAGAAGCCATTGCAAGTGCCGGAAAGACTAGGCCTACTAAAGGCACAAAAATAGAGGGTAAGTTGTTGAAAGTTGTCATAAAATGGGTACCTCAATTTAATATTTGTACCTGTTATTGTTATATTCGGAATTCTAAAGATATATTAGAATATCTTGTATTTTTATTATTTCTATTATATATATTATATAATTATACTTAAGTATCTTTAAGTAAATATATATCTAATACAAATATACAACCTAATAGAAATATGGAGAATAGAACCTAATAGAAATAGAATAAAAAAGAGGTACAAGAAGCGCAAAACTAAATAAATGGACTTATTCATCTTTCAAAATAAACAAAATAAAATAGATGTATCATAATCCCTATGATTCTTTTTGTTCTTTTTGTCTTCTATTTCTATGTAGTGATTAATAAATAAAATTTTTTATTCCATTACAAATTTCTACACAATTTATTAGAATCTGATCCAAAAACAGGGAGTTTTCGGGAAATGCAAAAAGATGGAAGACTTTCTATAGATCTGTATATATCTCTATTTGAGATATCTATACATATGCAAGCAAGAGAGGAAAATGAACTTTGTTTTATTTGTCTAGTCGAATTTGAACTTCCCGAAAGCAAAAATTCACTTTTTATCTTGTTGATAGAGGTTTACTGAGTAGTAAACAAAAAAAAATGATTGTAAATAAAAATGTATTTTTCAGGGTTTTCGTTTAATTCTGATAAGATAACTGTTCTATTTGATTTAATTTTTGTTCAAAGGAAAAAAAGCATGGAGCTTAAATAACTCACCCAGAACATATTTTAAAGTATTACGTGATACAATTGCATCCAACATGCCCTTACGTAATAAAGATTCAGCCGCCTGTGAACCTTCAGGCATGGCTTTTTTCAATGTTTGTTCAATTACTCTTTTACCCGCAAATGCAATATAGGCATAGGGTTCGGCAATAATAATATCCCCCAACATACCAAAACTAGCTGTCACCCCACCGGTAGTAGGACATGTAAGAATGGATATATATAATAACTTTTTACTTGATTGATAATCACATAAAACCGCAGAAATTTTAGCCATTTGCATCAAACTAAAACTTCCTTCTTGCATTCGTGCTCCTCCGGAAGAACACACTAAAATAAGAGGTAAACGTTTATTAGTAGCATACTCAACCAAACGAGTTATTTTTTCGCCTACTACGGATCCCATACTACCTCCCAGAAACTTAAAATCCATAACCCCAATGGCTACCGGAATACCGTTTAGTTGACCTGTACCCGTTTGAACAGCGTCAGTCAATCCTGTCAGTTTTTGAGTAGAGGCAATACGCTTTTTATAAGTATCCTCGCGCGAATGAAATTTAATGGGATCCGCAGAGAACATGTCTTCATCCATAGGGTTCCAAGTACCCCGATCAATCGAAAGCTCGATTCTCTCTGAACTAGTCATTTTCAAATAATGTCCACATTGTTCACAAACATTCAGTTCGCTTTTCTTATATATTAATTCATAACAATTGTCGCATT